GGAATATGCTTTTTTCTGTTTTAAGAAAAGGTAAAATCCTATTTACTTTTACTGGATCATTGTACAATTTAATATATTAATAATAGAGGAATTCAATTTGAATTAGGGATTGCGTGTACAACTCAAAGCGGTCCTTAACTACGGATTTCCTTAACTACTGATTTATGTATTACAATTAAAAAATAAAAAAGGAGGGTTTTCAATGCGAGATTTAAAAACATATCTCTCTGTGGCACCAGTACTAAGTACGCTATGGTTCGGGGCTTTAGCAGGTCTATTGATAGAGATTAATCGTTTTTTTCCGGATGCGTTGACATTCCCCTTTTTTTCATTCTAGTTATTGACATGGGAAGGAATGAAGAAGATTAAAGATATAATCAAATATCTGTGACTAACCCCCCTCTCCTCTTTCCTCCCTTATTTTAAAATTTTAATTAAAATAAGGGAGGAAAGAGAAAAAAAGCGGATTCAACATATGCGAGGCTCAGGTTCAATAAATGAATATTAATAATAAATAATAGAGGAATGGGAATAGAATAGAAACGGGGGTCTAAGGAAAGAGTATTATACACGATATTTAAATGAAAAAATGAAAAAGGAAATACTGTACTTCGATTTGAAATCGAGTTTCGAAATCTTTGTATTACTTATTATTTTATTTACTATGACTTTCATTTACTATGTACTTTGATCTTTATTTTATAATTAGATTTCAAGTTTGTAATTTATAGTTGTTTTCCTTCCCCTTTCTTCTTCGTTTTGAATCGAAAATGGAAGAGTTGAATAAATCCAAAATCCAAAGGAGGTTCATGGCCAAGGGTAAAGATGTTCGAGTAACGGTGATTTTGGAATGTACCGGTTGTGTCCGAAACAAGGTTAATGGGGTATCAAGAGGTATTTCCAGATATATTACTCAAAAGAACCGTCACAATACGCCTAATCGATTAGAATTAAGAAAATTCTGTCCGTATTGTTATGAATATACGATTCATGGGGAGATAAAAAAATAGAGCGAACCCAGTACCTCTATGTTACCTTACCCCGGGTAAAAAATGACATTATATATAACATACTTAAATAGAAAAAAAAAAATAAACTAATCCTATTTGGCAAAATTCAAATCAAGAAATAGGATTTTTGAGATAAAGATAAGGAATAAACTAAAACAAACTATGGATAAATCCAAACGACCTTTTCTTAAATCCAAGCGATCTTTTCGTAGGCGTTTGCCCCCGATTGAATCGGGGGATCGAATTGATTATAGAAATATGAGTTTAATTAGTCGATTTATTAGTGAACAAGGCAAAATTTTATCTAGACGAGTGAATAGATTGACCTTGAAACAACAACGATTAATTACTATTGCTATAAAACAAGCTCGTATTTTATCTTTGTTACCCTTTCTCAATAATGAGAAACAATTTGAAAGAAACGAGTCAACCGCTCGAACTGCCGGTCTTAGAAACAGAAATGACTAGGCTTGTTTTGGAATCATAATTTGAATCCGAACTCAAAGGCAGATTGGTGTTTTCCGAGAATCCAGATTTGATTATCGGGTCGTAAGAAAAAAAAGAATCGGAGAAAGCTTTTTCTTTTCTATTGAGCGTGTTCATTCATTTTGACTATTTCAGCATATTTTATTTTATCCTAGTAATTTCGACTCTACCTTCCCGGAGTTCATTCTCCGGGAAACTCTGTTTAAATTATTCCAGTGGATTCTTTAGAACCTACTTTTTTTATTATCTCATTGGAAATCATATAAAGACAATTCCTATTTAATATAGCTATTTGCGCAAGTATTTTACGATTAAGAAGCAACTGTCTCTTGTACAGATCGTGTATTAATCTACTATAACTATAGGATACTCCTATTTCGCGGATTACTGCGTTTATCCGAGTGATCCACAAACGGCGAAAATTTCTCTTTTGACTGCCCCGATCTCGATGAGCCGAAACCAAAGCTCTTATTTTCTGTTGAATAATAGTTCGAGTAAGTCTTGAATGGGCCCCTCGAAAGCTTGATGCAAATAAACGAATTTTTGTTCTACGTCTCCGAGCTATATAACCCCGTCTAATTCTAGTCATTGAATAGATGAAACTTTCGCGAATAACTAATTTATTTCTTTTCTTTCAGTTATTCTTTTCCCCTTTCCTAATCTATTAATAACAAAACGGATTTTTCCAATGTATAAAATAAAAATTCCAATGGCTTTGGCTACTATAACCTTCCTGACCGCGATTTTTTAGGCATTTTGATGCGAAATAATAAATTCTATTCTGTTATAGGTGTCAAAAATAGAAAATATAAATGGATAAAGAAACTGCGGGTTCCTTCGTTTCTATGGTGACTTCTTAAACGGTGAGGTCTTCTCTATACACCGGAGCCTTTACTTACTTCATTTAATCAACGTTATTGGTAACTTGTATAGTTCACCCTTTTTGGCTCTACCCATGAATTATCCAGTAATAGGCCTTTCACAATGAGATCTACCTATACAGT